CTTTGATTAGACCTCATACAATAACTGTCCTAACTCTACCGTATCTTTTCTTTAATTTCGTATACAAAAACAACAAACACTATTATTCGGCGGATTCTCACTTTTATTTGGATTCTGGATACAAGTTGGATTCCGGATACAAGAATCCAAATTCAATACGTAAATTTCGTATTTACAAAGTATTCTTTAACAATCTTTTTTTTCAGTTATCAAACCCCTTTCTTTTCCCAAGTTCAATCTTACTAAGATTAATGAACATTTATCTCTTTCGATCCAACAATAAATTGTTATTCTTAACAAGTAGTTTTCTTGGTTGGTTAATTGGTCATATCTTTTTGATGAAATGTATTGGATTGATATTATTAGTTTGGTCAAAGCAAAAAAATTCGATCAAATCTAAGTTAACTATGCGATTTGATAAGTACATTCTATTACAATTGCGAAATTATGTGGGTCAAATATTTGTTGTTTTTTCATTTGTTATCCTTGCCCACTATTTAGGCAGAACACCGCTTCCATATTTTTATACTGATGAAATCTTAGAATACGAAGAGAAAGAAAAGGATGAAATCAATGGTGAAAGAGAAATCGATGTTGAAATAGATTCGGAAACGGAAGAAACTAAACAAGAACAAAACGGCTCCATCGAAGACGAAGAAGATCTTATTTCTTATCTTTTTCCGAAAAAAGATTTGGACAACATTGAGCAAGATAATAATCTCTTCGCATTGGAAAAACCTCTTGTAACTACTCTTTTCGATTATCGAAAATGGAATAGGCCATTGCGATATATAAAAAACGATCACTTTGAAAGAGTCGTACGAGATGAAAATTCACAGTTTTTTTTTCATATATGTCAAAGTGATGGAAAAGAACGAATATCTTTCACGTATCCACCTGATTTATCTAGTTTTCTGAAAATCATGGAAAAAAAAATGGATCTCTTCACAAGAGATAAAATATCCTATAATGATAATGAATTGTCTAATTATTGGAGCTCCAATAATAAAGAAAAAAGAAAGAAACTAAGCAATGAATTTTTTAAAAGGGCAAAAGTTCTAGATAAGAAATATAAGAAATATAAGAAATTTATTCCTGTGGATGTATTTGAAAACCGAATTAGATTGTCTAATGATAAGAGGAAAATAAAATATTTAAATAAAATATATGATCCTTTCTTGAATGGACCTTTTCGTGGACAAAGCTTTTCACCATCAATTCAAAATGAAACTTACACAACAAATTCCATTTTGATAAATAAGATTCATGGTCTCCTTCTTTCTATTAATAGTAATTATCCAGAATTTGAACAGAAAATAGATCAATTTGATAGAAAATTTTTATTAACTGAAATTGGTTTTTTTTTTAACTTAATCAGTAAATTTTCGGAAAAATCCGTATCAAGTTTTAATTTTGACGGACTTTATTTATTTCCAGAACATGAACAAGTAAAAATATATTCCGAAGAAAAAAAAAGAAAAAAAAAATTCTTATTCGAGGCAATTAGAACTGATCGGAACAACCACACCATTTTTAATAGAAAGAAATGTAGTGGAATAAATGAAATCAGTAAACAAGTTCCTCGATGGTCATACAACTTAATCGACGAATTGGAGCAAGTGACGGAAAGACTAACAAAAGAGGCTCAGATTCGTTCCCCAAGAGCCGAACGTATAGTAATTTTTGATGGGAATACAGATTCACTTTCACTGAATTTGAAGCTTCGTCCTAGAAATGACAATGAGTCTATTCCTGAACTGAACCTAAATCACGAATTTTTTCTAATAAATTTTTTTCGCGAAGCAGATTATGACCGAGATATAATTAAGGGATCTATGCGCCCTCTAAGGCGTAAAATAGCGACTACGAAACTTTTTCAAGCAACTGGAAATGTCCATTCCCCCACTTTTTTGGAGATAATAGACAATTCCCCATTCTTTTTTCTTTTTGGTGATCTTTTCGATGATCTATCCCAATATTGGAAAGAAATGTTCAGGAAACCTGGTACTGACAATTCAGAATTTGTGGAGTTTCAGAAAAGGCTCGAACACAAATACGAAGAGGACGACAAAGACGAGGCTGAAATAAGACTTAGCAAAATAGAAGAAGACTGGGAAAGTATTCTATATGGTCTAATAATTAGAAGTTTTGTATTACTAATCCAATCTTTTATTAGAAAATATATTCTACTACCTTCATTGATAATAACTAAAAATATCATTCGTATCCTATTATTTCAAAATCCCGAATGGTCAGAAGATTTTAGGGATTGGAGCAGGGAAGTTCATATTAAATGCACCTATCAGGGCATTCCAGTATCCCACAAAGAATTGCCAAAAAACTGGTTCGACGGGGGTATTCAGATAAGGATCTTACAGCCTTTTGTTCTGAAACCTTGGCACAAATCTAAGGTACAATCTACTGAAAAAAAAAAAAAAAAAAATCCACAGAAAAAAAAATATACTGAAAACAAAAACTTCTGGTTTTTAACAGGTTATGGAACACTAGTAGAATCGTACCTTGATGAGGGTTTCCCAAGAGACCCACTTTCATTTTTGGGTCCCGTTTTAAAAACAATAAGCAAACAATTGAAAAAAGATTTGAAAAAGCGTTTTTTTCTAGTTCTAAAATTTTTAAATGAAAGAAAAAAATGGTTTCGAACTATGTTAAAAAAAATAGAAAACTGGAACATCAAAATCAAAAGGATTCTTAAAAGTATTCTATTTAGGTTCAAAACAATAGATGAAACAATAGATGAAACAATAGATGAAACAATAGATGAAACAATAGATGAAACAGTAGATGAACTGAGTGAAAGCAAAAAAACTTCAACAATCAGTAAGAATAATTCAAAGATTGAGGTGATTGAGGAATCACCCGTTAAAATGGAATCTATTAATTGGACAAATTCTTCATTCACAGAAAAAAGGATAAAAGACACAGAAAAAAGGATAAAAGATCTTAATGTTGAAACAAAGACAATCATAAAACAAATAGAAACAATGACAGAAGAAAAAAAAGAGGGGATTCTAACTTCAGAGATCAATTTGAATTCGAACAAAACTACTTATGATGCTAAAAGATTAGAATTACAAAAAAAGATTTTGCAAATCTTACAAAGAAGATTTGTTCGATTAATACGTAAATCCCATTCTTTTTTCAAAATTTTCATAGAAGGAGTATACATAGATATACTTTTATGTATCAGTAGTATTGCTAGGATCCATCGACAACGTTTTCTTGATTTTCTTGAATCAACAGACAAAATACTAAATGTAACAAAATCCATTTACTACAAAAAAAAAAAAATGGAAGAAAGAATTGAAAATCAAAGTATAATTCCATTTATGTCGATTATAGAAAAATCTGGGAATATTACGAATATGAATTCACAGAATTCTTGGGATGTATCTTCTTTGTCACAAGCATATGTATTTTATAAATTATCACAAATCCAAGTTAGTAATGGATATAAATTTAAGTTAAGATCTATTTTTGAATCTCCTGGAAGATCTTTTTTTCTTAAGAATGAAATAAAGGATTATTTTTTTAGAATACAAGGAACATATAATTCCAAATTAAGACATACGAAACGTCCCGATTCGTTAATGAATCAATGGACAAATTGGTTAAAGGTTCATTATCAATATGATTTACCTGAGAACAGATGGTCGAGATTAGTATCACAAAACTGGAGGAATAGAATCAATGAACATCGTGTGGCTCAAAAGAAAGATTTAGTTGAATATGATTCATATGAAAAAAATCAATTAATTCTTTCCAAAAAACAAGAACAAGAAGGAGACTTATTAGAAATAGAAATGAAAAATAAAATTAAAAAACAATATAGATATGATCTTTTCTCCTATCAATATATTCATTTTGCGGATAAGAAAAAATCCTATATTTATGGATATAGATCACCGCAAGGAAACAAAAACCAAGCGATTTCTTATAATTACAACCCATGTAGAAAAGAATTTTTGGATATAATAGGCGATATCTCTATCCAAAATTATCTAGATCTAGAAGAATATGATATTCTAGATATGGAAAAAAATCTGGATAGAAAGTATTTCAATTGGATGGGAATGAATGTAAAAAGGAAAAAGACTTCTATACCGAATAAGAAATTCCTTATTCACAAATTTTGGTTCTTTTCAAAATTAAGCAACTTTTATTATGCATATAAGATGAATCCTTGGATCTTACCAATAAAATTCTTTGTTTTGCAGCTTTATGGACAAGATAATTTAGAGTTAACAACGGAAGAATACGTGAGTCCAGTAGATCTTAAATCTCGCTCATACTATTATAACGGATCAGATTCTAAATACAGGACCGATCTAAAGGGAGAACGGGATTTCTTACTATCAAAATATTTGGGTTTTTATTTGCACTGTGATAGTTCCGACCAAGAAATAGGAATGGATAATATCAACTTATTTATTCTCCTGCTTAGAATGAAAAATTTAAAAAAAATTGTAATAATGTCGATTAAAAAGCTAGAGCTAGATTTAGAAATGCTGGTTGATTCAATTACGAAGGATTTTTGTTATACAGAATGTAGGGACACTGAGGACTTGAAGAAAAGGCTAATCTTTTTTATTGAACCTATGCGCCTGTCTACAAAAAACCATGAACAATCTCTTATATATCAAACCATAGGAGTACCGTTGATTCATAAGAGTAAGAGGCGAAAAAGTTGGAGTTGGAAAAAAAGTCGTGTTGATCAAAAGATAACAGAAAATAAAGATAAAAATCTTTATGATTTGTTTGTTCCTGAAAATCTTTTGTCCCCTAGACGCCGTAGAGAATTGAGAATTCTAACTTGTTTCAATCCTAGGAATAGAAATACTGTGCATAGAAAAACAATAAATGACAATGAGAATCAAATAAAAAATGTTTCTCAAGTTTTGGGTAAAAATAAAGATCTTGATAGCGAAACAAAAAAACTAATGAATTTTAAATTATTTCTTTGGCCAAATTATCGATTAGAAGATTTAGCTTGTATAAACCGCTATTGGTTTAATACCCATAATGGAAGCCATTTCAGTATATTAAGGATACATATGTATCCTCGATTGAAAGATTAATTTAGAATCTACATTTATCTTCTATTTATCATTATCATAATATTTTTTGTAACATATCTGATATGTGAATATATATAAATAAATAAATAAATATTTATTTATATATATTTATTTATATTTTTATATAAATAAATATAAGTGAATATATATAAATAAATAAATAAATATTTATTTATATATATTTATTTATATTTTTATATAAATAAATATAAATTTAAATAAAAAAAAAAAGAAATGCGACGGTCTTATTTTTATTTGAAATAGACAAGACAATAGAATTTTTATTTATTCAATTAATAAATATAGTATTTTTTTTTTTCTATTTGAATTACATTCCTTAATAATATAATAATAGAATTGATTTGAAAAAAAAAAAAATAAATAAAGATAATTTTATATACAAAATTAAAAATTAGTGTCATTACTATTACTGATCAATAAAAATAAAAATATCTACCAAAAACGAGGGGGAGAGAAAAGCTTTCATTTCATTTTATGATAAAAAATTCATTTATACCCGTTATTTCACAAAAAAAAAAAGAAGAAGAAAACCCCGGATCAGTTGAATTTCAAGTATTCAATTTCCATAATAAGGTACTAAGACTTACTTCACATTTGGAATTACACCCAAAAGACTATTTATCTCAAAGGGGTTTACATATAATTCTAGGAAAACGGCAACGACTACTGTCTTATTTGTCAAAGAAAAATAAAATACGTTATAAAAAATTAATAAATCAGTTGGGTATTCGGGATTCACAAATTCGTTAATTTCAAAAATCATTTTCAATTATTCGATTTATTAGATCCTGAATTTTGATGAACTTTTTTTTTAACGATTCATGGAAGAATGAATCGAGGAAAAACCTATGAATGTGCCAGCTACAAGAAAAGACCTCATGATAGTCAATATGGGGCCTCAACACCCATCAATGCATGGTGTTCTTCGACTTATTGTTACTCTGGATGGTGAAGATGTTATTGATTGTGAACCAATATTGGGTTATTTACACAGAGGTATGGAAAAAATTGCGGAAAATCGAACAATTATACAATATCTGCCTTATGTAACACGTTGGGATTATTTAGCTACTATGTTCACAGAAGCAATAACCGTAAATGGACCGGAACAATTGGGAAATATTCAAGTACCTAAAAGAGCCAGCTATATACGAGTAATTATGTTGGAATTAAGTCGCATAGCTTCTCATCTACTATGGCTGGGACCTTTTATGGCAGATATTGGTGCACAAACCCCCTTTTTCTATATTTTTAGAGAAAGAGAATTAATATATGATCTATTTGAAGCTGCGACAGGTATGAGAATGATGCATAATTATTTTCGTATTGGAGGAGTAGCGGCTGATCTACCTTATGGTTGGATAGATAAATGTTTTGATTTTTGCAATTATTTTTTAACAAGGGTTCTTGAATATCAAAAACTGATTACGCGAAATCCAATTTTTTTAGAACGAGTTGAAGGCGTAGGTGTTGTTGGGAGAGAGGAAGTTATAAATTGGGGGTTATCAGGACCGATGCTTCGGGCTTCCGGAATACAATGGGATCTACGTAAAGTCGATAATTATGAGTGTTACGAGGAATTTGATTGGGAAGTTCAATGGCAAAAAGAAGGAGATTCATTAGCTCGTTATTTAGTTCGAATTGGTGAAATGATGGAATCCATTAAAATTATTCAACAGGCTTTGGAAGGAATTCCAGGTGGGCCATATGAAAATTTAGAAATTCGCTCCTTTGATAGAGAAAAGGAGCCAGAATGGAATGATTTTGAATATCGATTCATTGGTAAAAAATCGTCTCCGACTTTTGAATTGCCCAAACAAGAACTTTATGTGAGAGTTGAGGCCCCCAAGGGGGAATTAGGAATTTTTCTAATAGGAGATCAGAATGGTTTTCCTTGGAGATGGAAAATTCGTCCACCTGGTTTTATCAATTTGCAAATTCTTCCTCAATTAGTTAAAAGAATGAAATTGGCTGATATTATGACAATACTAGGTAGCATAGATATCATTATGGGAGAAGTTGATCGTTGAAATGATAATTGATACAACGGAAGTCCAAGATATAAATTCTTTTTCCGGATTGGAATCTTTCAAAGAGGTCTATGGAATTCTATGGATACTTGTACCTATTTTGATTCTTGTATTGGGAATCACAATAAGTGTACTAGCAATTGTATGGTTAGAAAGAGAAATATCTGCAGGGATACAACAGCGTATTGGACCCGAATACGCTGGTCCTTTTGGAATTCTTCAAGCTCTAGCAGACGGAACAAAACTACTATTCAAAGAGAATCTTATTCCATCTAGGGGAGATATTCGTTTATTCAGTATCGGACCATCCATATCAGTAATATCAATTCTAATAAGTTATTCAGTAATTCCTTTTGGCTATAACTTTGTTTTATCTGATTTCAATATCGGTGTTTTTTTATGGATTGCTATTTCGAGTATTGCTCCCATTGGACTTCTTATGTCAGGATATGGGTCAAATAATAAATATTCCTTTTTGGGTGGTCTACGAGCTGCTGCTCAATCGATTAGTTATGAAATACCATTAACTCTATGTGTCTTATCAATATCTCTACGTGCGATTCGTTGAAACCCAAAAAGCTATTCTATGCTATTGCTATGCTCCTCTCTTTATAGTACTATATAGGAAAGGAGTCGAATAAATTAAATAGAAACCTTCATTATCTTAATTTGATTTTTCACAATTCGGATTGAAGAACTAAATTAGATAGTTATATGAGTGAAATAAAACAGCTTATATTGAATAAAATTTCAGAATACTCTATTACTTATAGTTAACAGATAGTATGATGATTAGTTAACAGATAGTATGATGATTTTAAATGGCAGTAAAAATATTGAGTCTCATTTTCTATGTATAAGAATGAAGTCAAATAAAATAAATTATAAAGAGAAGAGGACATTTAACCCAAGATTGGATAATATTTTTCATCCTGTTTTGAAGCGGGCTCAAACGACCAACCTTATTGAGTTTTAGTTATCATTTGTATGATCATAGATGTATTAAATTAAAATTAATAAGGGGTTAATAAAAAAAAAAGGAGTGGATGGTTAGAAACACCAAGATACACAAAGGATTAGTAACACAGATTTTGTAAATTATCCAAAAGACAATTTACGCATAATAGAAAAAGAATACTAATTGGGGCTTTAAGTTGGTAGAAAAAATCAAGCAGTACTCCCCATAACTCCGATCCAGAGTATGCTTCCATCCACTGATTAAATAAATTACTATCAGGAACGAAAAAATCCTTTAAAATTTTTTAAGTCCCTTTTTCATAACACAAAAAAGAAGAATAGGAACGAAAAAAGAAGAAGAAATCATAAACGAAAAGCAGATCTCTTTTTTGTTTATGATTTCTTATATCCATATTCATGGAGATCAAATTCACATGATAATTAAGAAACGAATGTGTAATTCTTTTTCGTAATTCAAAATGCGGAGGGTTATGGAGAATTCTAAAAGAGTATTTTATTGAAGAATTCAGTTATTACTCAACAAATTCAAATTTCGATTTTTAAGGGATGAGATCAATTCAGAAGTGCCTTATTGTATTGTATCTTTTATTAAAATGGATTTATCTTTCTTATTTAGTTATTTCTAGAACAGACAGAATTGAATTGGTCTAATTCAGAACCGTTTGATAGATTTAAATCTTCTATATCTTATGGATATATCACGAGATAAATAATCGTCCCGGTCCTTAGATTTACTTAAGGCTTTCCAGGAGCCGTATGAGATGAAAATCTCATGTACGGTTCTGTAATAGAGATGGGAACAGTAATGTTATCACCGACTAGGATTATCTAACAGTTTAAGTACAGTTGATATAGTTGATGCGCAATCAAAATATGGTTTTTGGGGATGGAATTTGTGGCGTCAACCTATCGGTTTCATTGTTTTTCTAATTTCTTCACTAGCAGAATGTGAAAGATTACCTTTTGATTTACCAGAAGCAGAAGAAGAATTAGTAGCGGGTTATCAAACAGAATATTCGGGTATTCGATTTGGTTTATTTTACGTTGCTTCCTATTTAAACCTTTTAATTTCTTCATTATTTGTAACAGTTCTTTACTTGGGCGGTTCAAATATCTCTATTCCGTACATATTCGTTTCTGAGTTTTTTGAAATCAATAAAACATATGGAGTTTTTGGAACTACAATTGATCTCTTTATTACATTAGCTAAAACTTATTTTTTCTTATTCGTTTCTATCATAACAAGATGGTCTTTGCCTAGGCTAAGAATGGATCAATTATTAAATCTTGGATGGAAATTTCTTTTACCTATTTCTCTCGGTAATCTATTATTAACAACTTCGTCTCAATTGTTTTCACTGTAAAAGATTTATTTTCTATATTCATAACTTGTCTCAAATAAGAGAAAGAAATAAAACAAAAATATTCATAGATATTTACGATATGTTCCTTATGGTAACCGGGTTCATGAATTATGGTCAACAAACAGTCCGAGCTGCAAGGTACATTGGTCAAAGTTTCATGATTATCTTATCTCACGCAAATCGTTTACCTGTAACTATTCAATATCCTTATGAAAAATTAATCACATCGGAACGTTTCCGCGGTCGAATCCATTTTGAATTTGATAAATGCATTGCTTGTGAAGTATGTGTTCGTGTATGTCCTATAGATTTACCCGTTGTTGATTGGAAACTGGAAACTGATATTCGAAAGAAACGATTGCTAAATTACAGTATTGATTTCGGAATCTGTATTTTTTGTGGTAACTGTATTGAGTATTGCCCAACAAATTGTTTATCAATGACTGAAGAATATGAACTTTCAACTTATGATCGTCACGAATTGAACTATAATCAAATTGCTTTGGGCCGTTTACCAATGTCAGTAATTGATGATTATACAATTCGAACAATTCAAATAAAATAAAAAAAGAGAATTTTTTATAATTAAAAATTATTTTTATTCTTATAAAATAAATATAAAATAAAAAAGAAAATCAGATTTTATATTTTTGTTTTAATATAGTTTCAAACTAATCTTTAGTATAAAGACTGGAATGACATTGATTATCTAACTGTAACTATATATCAATCAATTCAAACTCCTTAGGATTTTTTTTCAATGCAAAAAAAAAATTAAGTATATAAAAATTTTTTTCCTGGTCATATCAATACGGTCATGAAATTTCGATTTCTTTGTCTTTTTTTTTACATATAATGGATTTGCCTGAAACGCTACACGATTTTCTTTTAGTCTTTCTGGGATCGGGTATTATATTAGGAAGTCTAGGAGTAGTATTACTTACCAACCCTATTTTTTCTGCTTTTTCGTTGGGACTGGTTCTTGTTTGTATATCCTTATTATATATTTTATCAAACTCCCATTTTGTAGCTGCATCACAGCTACTTATTTACGTGGGAGCTATTAACATTTTAATCATATTTGCTGTGATGTTCATGAATAGTTCCGAATATTACCAAGATTTTAATCTTTGGACTGTTGGGGATGGAATTACTTTGATAGTTTGTACAAGTATTTTTGTTTCACTAATAACTATTATTCCAGATACTTCATGGTACGGAATTATTTGGACTACAAGACCAAATCAGATTATTGAGCAAGATTTGATAAGTACTAGTCAACAAATTGGAATTCATTTATCAACCGATTTTTTTCTTCCATTTGAACTAATTTCAATAATTCTTTTAGTTGCTTTGATAGGTGCAATTGTCGTAGCTCGCCAGTAAGAAATCTTTATAGAATTAGTAATATAAATCAAGATTTTTTTTTCAATTCTATGTTATGTATAAACTCTTTTTTTTTTATTGCCAATATATTCTTTTGTTCCAGACTTGGTATATTCTTTAGTCAATTGAATCTGTTGAATTGTTGTTCATATTGAAATGAATCAAAATTAATAAGGAGTTGGTCAATGATGCTCGAACATGTACTTGTTTTGAGTGCCTATTTATTTTCTATTGGTATCTATGGATTGATCACGAGCCGAAATATGGTTAGAGCCCTTATGTGTCTTGAACTTATACTGAATGCAGTTAATATAAATCTCGTAACTTTTTCTGATTTTTTTGATAATCGCCAATTAAAAGGAAATATTTTTTCAATTTTTGTTATAGCTATTGCAGCCGCTGAAGCAGCTATCGGACTGGCTATTGTTTCCGCAATTGCTCGTAACAGAAAATCAACCCGTATCAATCAATCGAATTTGTTGAATAAATAGCATTAATTAATCATAATTAATAAAAAAAATTCAATTCAAATAGTGAGTGTAATATTTATCAATTCAAATTAATATGTATTCTACACAACTTATGATCATGTTTGCATTGCCTAAATCATAAGAAATCAAAGTATCCTGGTCCCCTTCTATTCCTTCTTCTAAATTTATCTAGACATCTTTTTTGATTAACAATTAACAATATTATAACAAATCATTGATTCATCTGGTATATAAATATATGATTCATTTACGAGTTTACTAGATCGATAATTTTCATTTTTTATGTTCAAAAATTACTATAGATACAATGTCACATTCAGTAAAGATTTATGATACATGTATAGGATGTACTCAATGTGTCCGAGCTTGTCCCACAGATGTATTAGAAATGATACCTTGGGATGGATGTAAAGCTAAGCAAATAGCTTCTGCCCCAAGAACAGAGGACTGTGTTGGTTGTAAGAGGTGTGAGTCCGCTTGTCCGACGGATTTCTTAAGTGTTCGGGTTTATTTAGGGCCTGAAACAACTCGAAGTATGGGTCTAGCTTATTGATACGTTTCAAAAAACACCACACGAATACGTTTTTTTACTGGCAAAAACCCGTGCTCAAAAAAATATTTTGTATTTTTTTTTGAGCACGGGCTTTTCTGGCCCAAGTGTATCTTATTTTTATGACGAATTATTTTCCTTGGTTAACAATAGTTGTAGTTTTCCCAATAGCCGCAGGTTCCTTAATTTTCTTATTCCCTCATAGGGGAAATAAGGTAATTAGGTGGTATAGCATTTGTATATGCTTAATCGATCTCCTTCTAACAACCTATGCATTTTGTTATCATTTCCAATTGGATGATCCACTAATTCAACTGACGGAGAATTATAAATGGATCAATTTTTTTGATTTTTACTGGAGATTGGGAATAGATGGACTCTCTATAGGACCTATTTTACTGACGGGATTTATAACTACTTTAGCCACTTTAGCGGCTCAGCCGGTTACTCGAGAATACCAATTATTCTATTTCCTGATGTTAGCAATGTATAGCGGTCAAATCGGACCATTTTCTTCTCGAGACATTTTACTTTTTTTCATCATGTGGGAATTGGAATTAATTCCCGTTTATCTACTTTTAGCCATGTGGGGGGGAAAGAAACGTTTGTATTCAGCTACAAAGTTTATTTTGTACACTGCAGGAGGTTCTGTTTTTTTATTAATGGGAATTCTGGGTATCGGTTTATATGGTTCTAATGAACCAACATTAAATTTTGAAACATTAACTAATCAATCGTATCCTGTGGCGCTAGAAATAATATTATATACGGCATTTCTTATTGCTTTTGCTGTCAAATCGCCGATTATACCCTTACATACATGGTTACCAGATACCCACGGAGAGGCACATTACAGCACTTGTATGCTTTTAGCCGGAATCTTATTAAAAATGGGAGCATATGGGTTGGTGCGAATTAATATGGAATTATTTTCCCACGCTCATTCAATATTTTGCCCCTGGTTAATGATATTAGGTTCTATTCAAATAATCTATGCCGCTTCAACATCTTTTGGTCAACGTAATTTAAAAAAAAGAATAGCTTATTCTTCGGTATCTCATATGGGTTTCATAATTCTAGGAATTGGTTCTATAAGTGATACTGGGCTCAACGGGGCCATTTTACAAATAATATCTCATGGATTTATTGGCGCTGCCCTTTTTTTCTTGGCAGGAACTAGTTATGATAGACTACGTCTTCTTTATCTTGACGAAATGGGCGGAATGGCTATCCCAATGCCAAAAATATTCACGATTTTTACTATCTTATCGATGGCTTCTCTTGCATTGCCGGGCATGAGCGGTTTTGTTGCCGAATTGATAGTTTTTTTTGGAATAATTACCAGTCAAAAATATCTTTTCATGATGAAAATACTAATTACTTTTGTAACCGCAATTGGAATGATATTAACTCCTATTTATTTATTATCTATCTTACGGCAGATGTTCTATGGATACAAGTTTTTTAATACACCAAACTCTTATTTTTTTGATTCTGGGCCGAGAGAATTATTTATTTCGATTTCTATCCTTATACCCGTAATAGGTATTGGTATTTATCCGGATTTCATTTTTTCATTCTCGGTTGACAAGGTTGAAGCTATTCTAGCTAATTTTTGATAGAGCATTTTCATGAATAAATGAATCAAAAAGAGAAAAAAACCTTATGAAAAAGAATATTTTTCTGTTAGATTCACTTAAAAAAATTGAAATTATAATCCAATATGTTTGTTGTTTGTGAGAACCCCTCGAATCATTACATTACTTGATTGAAAGGGTTCTCCACGATTTATGGAAAGTATATATTTATATGCTTTCCATATTTTTATTTCTCAGGTTCTTTACTCATTGAAATTTAATTAGATGTAAATGAACCATAACTATGTAGTCCTATTCCTAATAGATTGATCCCCAAATAACATATCCAAATTATAAGAAATCCGATAGAGGCCACTATTGAAGAATTTACACCTTCAAATTTTTTATTTTTTCTAGTATGTAAATAAATCGCGAATATGGTCCAAGTAATAAAGGCCCAAGTTTCCTTTGGATCCCAATTCCAATAGGACCCCCATGCCTCGTTAGCCCATACTGCCCCAGAAAGAATACCTATCGTTAAAAACAGAAAACCCAGACTAATAATACGATAACCCCAACGATCCAATTGTTGAATAAATTGAGACCTATAATAATTTCGAGAAGAATAAAAAGATGTTTTTCGTAAAACATTGTTTCTTTCATTCATATTCATGTATTTTATTTCGACAAAATCAACGGATTTATTTAAAAAATCCAAATTCTTGGTAAAAGCAAGAATTTGGATGGCTTCTTGAAACGTAATGACTAAAATAGCTACTGATAATAATGATCCACATAAAAGAGCTGCATAGCCCAATATCATCATACTTACGTGCATCATTAGCCAATGGGATTGTAGAGCGGGTACTAATATTACAGATTGATGCATTTTGGTTAAAAGACCCGAAGTCGCAAAGCCTTGGGTAAAAATAACACTTGGTGCGATTATTGTACTTAAAAGGTTTTTTTCCTTTTTAAAACACGGAACCATATGAAAAATGGAAAAACCCCATGAAAGAAAGATTAGTGATTCATATAAATCACTAAATGGTAAATGGCCCGAAAAAAACCAACGAGTAATTAACAATCCCGTTACACAGAAAAAAGTTATTATCATGGCTTTTTTGGACAAATCATATAATCCTACGATTTCATTGACTAATAAGGTTATCAAATGAATTGAAATAACAATTGATATGACGGAAAACGATATATGAGTTAATATATGCTCTAAAGTTGAAAATATCATATCTATAATGAAAATAAATATCTATAATGAAAATAAAAAAGGTATGAATACTAGGAATAGAAATAGGGAATTGAATTCATTATAGGACTTCTTCTTTTCAAATTTTAAAAATATAACATAGGATGCCATGCCGCTACTCGGACTCGAACCGAGATGCTCTAGCACTGCTTCCTAAGAGCAGCGTGTCTACCAATTTCACCATAGCGGCTTACTCGAAATCATAATAACCAACTCTTTAGTCAATCGTCGAGATTGAAAGAATCACTTAAAGTGCACTATTTATTTAGTACATTTCTTTCCTAAACATTTAGTATAAATTGATAATAAGAAGTAAATTTAAAATTTGTATTTATTCGAATATCAAAAATATGAAAAAATTAGATTCTATATATTTAGAATATATTATATATATATAATATATTCTAAATATATGTTCCATATTCTATACTAGTATTAGTATAAAATGAGTATTAAAGAATACTCTTTCATTTTTATTTGTTACAAAAAAAACTTTTTGATTTACCTGTAAAAATGGATTGAGCTAATGAAAAGGCTTTCAATGCTGTCCAATATCCCTTTTTTTTCCAAAAATTTTTACGAATATTTTTTTTTGATATAGAAGTGCGCTTTTTTGGAACTGCCATACAATTAGGATAGTTTTTTTATTACTATAGTTCGATGTGAAAGACATTTGTTCTGTAAATGAAAACGAATTATTCTGTAATTAGCCGTATGTCTTATTTATCTTAACTTAATTCCCTCTTTCGTTTTTTCTATCTAAAGTAAAACCATTGAATATTATAAACCTTTTCCAAATATTTCATAGATAATAGATCTATATCTATGGATCTCTTTTTATTGTAATGTAAAAGAATCAATTAGTTCAAAAAGAAACTAATTTATATTGTTTTTATAATTTATATCAAAATAAACAAATGTTCTTCGTTTTGGTGTAATGATTTATCCCCACTCTCACTCTATATATCAAAATTTTGATTTTATTTATTATTATTTAATTTCATTATTATTTATTAATAGTGATTTTTCTTAATATATATATAAATGACTAACATAGTTATTTATATTACTTATAATTAATATTACTTAAAATAATAAGATTTTTTTTATTTTCACTAGGAATTTGGTTATTGGCCGATTTTGACTTTGTACTTTCCAATATTGGAACGATTGTGCAAAGATTCAGAAGAATTAAGAATATAAAATTCGATTTATTTATTCACTTTTTATTAACCGAACCCCCCTTTACAAAAGAGATAAAACAAATGAATAAGAAACAAAATTCATCAAGAATCAAAATATTTTTTATTCTTTATTTTTTTTTGTATGGAATATATACATCAATATTCATGGATCATACCTTTCATCCCACTTCCAGTTCCTATTTTTATAGGGGTAGGACTTCTACTTTTTCCTACGGCAACAAAAAATATTCGCCGTATGTGGGCTTTTCCTAGTATTTTATTGTTAACGATAGTTATGATTTTTTCGATCGATCTATCGATTCATCAAATCCAGAATAGTTCTATCTATCAATATGTATGGTCTTGGACTATAAATAATGATCTTTCTTTAGAGTTTGGCTACTTGATTGATTCACTTACTTCTATAATGTCAATATTAATCACTACTGTTGGGATTCTGGTTCTAATTTATAGTGATAGTTACATGTCTCATGATCAAGGCTATTTGAGATTTTTTACTTATCTGAGTTTTTTTAATACTTCAATGTTAGGGTTAGTTACTAGTTCAAATTTGATACAAGTTTATATTTTTTGGGAATTGGTTGGAATGTGTTCTTATCTATTAATAGGTTTTTGGTTCACACGTCCTATTGCGGCAAATGCTTGTCAAAAAGCGTTTGTAACTAATCGTGTGGGGGATTTTGGTTTATTATTAGGAATTTTAGGTTTTTATTGGATAACGGGTAGTTTAGAATTTCGGGATTTATTTCAAATATTCAACAACTTAATTTATAAGAATGAGGTGAATCTTTTTTTTGTTACTTTGTGCGCCCTCTTGTTATTTTGCGGATCAATTGCGAAATCTGCCCAATTCCCTCTTCATGTATGGTTACCAGATGCTATGGAAGGTCCTACTCCTATTTCCGCTCTTATCCATGCTGCTACTATGGTAGCAGCAGGAATTTTTCTTGTAGCTCGACTTCTTCCTCTTTTCATAGTTATACCCCCCATAATGAGTGTAATAGCTTTGATAGGTATAATAACAGTAGTATTAGGAGCTACTTTAGCGATTGCTCAAAAAGATATTAAGAAAAATTTGGCCTATTCTACAATGTCTCAATTGGGTTATATGATGTTAGCTTTAGGTATGGGCTCTTATCGAGCCGCTTTATTTCATTTGATTACTCATGCTTATTCAAAAGCATTGTTATTTTTAGGATCTGGATCCATTATTCATTCCATGGAAGCTATTGTTGGATATTCTCCAGATAAAAGTCAAAATATGGTTCTTATGGGCGGTTTAACAAAACATGCCCCAATTACAAAAACCGCTTTTTTAATAGGTACACTTTCTCTTTGTGGTATTCCACCTTTTGCTTGTTTTTGGTCCAAGGATGAGATTCTAAATGATAGTTGGTTGTATTCACCAATTTTCGCAATAATAGCTTGTTCCACAGCAGGATTAACTGCATTTTATATGTTTCGAATCTATTTACTTGTTTTTGAAGGATATTTAAACGTTCATTTTCAAAATTTCAATGGAAAGAAAAATAGTTCTTTCTATTCAATATCTTTATGGGGCAAAGAAGAAAAAAAAAAATTAAAAAACAAAATTCATTTATTATCTTTATTAACAACTAATAATAATGAAAGGACTTCTTTTTTTCGGAAGAGGACATATTCACATCGAATTAATCGAAATGTCAAAAGCATAAGACGTCTTTTTCTTGATAGTACCTATTTTGGTACTAAAAACATTCCGTTTTTTTATCCTCATGAATCAGACAATACTATGCTATTTTCTATGCTTGTATTAGTACTATTTACTTTCTTCGTCGGGTCCATAGGAATTTCTTTCAGCCAAGAACCAATAGATTTGGATATTTTATCTAAATTGTTAATTCCGTCTATAGACCTTTTACATCAAAATTCAAAGAATTCTGTGGATTGGTATGAATTTTTTACAAATGCAACTTTTTCGGTGAGTATAGCTTTTTTCGGAATATTTATAGCGTCTTTTTTCTATAAACCAGTTTTTTCATCTTTACAAAATTTGAACTTATTTAATTTATTTCAAAAAAGTGTTCCTCAAAAAATTATTGCTGATAAAATAATCAATGTTATATATGATTGGTCATATAATCGTGGTTATATAGATGCTTTTTTTGAAGTATCTTTAATTGCGAGTGTAAGAAAGGTAGCTAAATTCAATTATTTTTTTGATAGACAAGTAATTGATGGAATTCCAAATGGAATTGGGATTTCCAGTTTTTTTATAGGAGAGGCTATCAAATATGTGGGGGGGGGACGAATTTCTTCGTATATTTTCTTTTTTGTATTCATCTTTTTAGTAATTTGTTATTATATATTTATATAATAAAATTAGATAATAATGTACTACTATTCAACCTAAATTGGGATTATCCGCTAAGAATTAAAGCTTCGGGTAGATCAAGAAAACAGCAGTATCAGCTGCAACAGGAGTATATTATAAATTCTTTTCTCTTTTTCCTTTTTGTTTTAAAAGATTCTATTCGAAATTATTTTGTCTTTTTTTATCTAGATTTAATAGATTCA